GATTCGATCTCGATGAAAACAATACATCAATGAGAAGCTAGTTCAATATCAATAAGTGTTTAGTATTTTTTTTAGAATTATTATTATTAATAATAATAATATTAATATAGAATAATATTAATATAGATTGAATAATATTAATATAGATTAATATAGATAAACGGGTCAAAAGTCGTCTTTCTTGAAAAATGTAAGAAAAAGACCTTTCGCTTTCGTTATTCGTTAGAAGTTCGAAAAAGTCTGCTATGAAAAAAGAAAGAGGGTTGAAATCTACACATTGATTCTTTTTCGCGATTTTTGGTGAACCGTATGCATCAAAAGGTGCATGTACGGCTCCTAAGGGATAAAATCTTATCCTAATCAACCGACTTTATCGAGAAAGACTACTTTTTTTAGGCCAAGGGATTGATAGTGCGATTTCGAATCAACTTATTGGCCTTATGGTATATCTCAGTATAGAGGATGATACCAAAGATTTGTATTTGTTTATAAATTCTCCGGGCGGATGGATAATACCCGGAATAGCTATTTATGATACTATGCAATTTGTGCAACCAGATGTACAGACAGTATGCATGGGATTAGCCGCTTCAATGGGATCTTTTATTCTCGCAGGAGGAGAAATTACTAAACGTCTAGCATTCCCTCACGCTTGGCGCCAATGAGTCTTTTATTTGAGAAAAAAAGAAAAAAAGACTATGCCTTCGCCATATGAATATTAAGCAATAATAGCATGGCACTTCGAATTCGATATGCAAAAATTTTGCAAAACCATTCCATTCGATTATGTATCGAAAGAGTGGTATGAGAAAATGGGTATTTCCGATTTTATCTGATCTATCAGGAGCCTATTTAAGCGTCACAAACTTTTTTGTTTTTACACCGGAAAGCTTTTAACAATCTTTATGTTATGAAAGAATATGAAAAAAAAAAAAGAAACTTTGGGATTGCTGAATAACAGACCAAATAATAAAGCAACGGAACCATCATAGTATTTTTTAACTACTCCAAAACAAAAAAAGGAAGGGTGGTTATTGGATCATTTACCTATCTAGGTCTGATAGAACCTCTCTATTTTTCTCTTTCTTCGATGGAAGGGAAAAACCAATTCCATAGTAGAGCCGTATGCAATACGCAAAAGATGCCTGTACGGTTGTTCAATCTTTGTTTTTTATTATTCTTTATCTCTCGTCTTATCCTACGAGATAGAGGAACCTTTTATTATGTTATATCGTCAGGGTAATGATCCATCAACCCGCAAGTTCTTTTTATGAGGCACAAACGGGAGAATTTATCCTGGAAGCGGAAGAACTACTGAAATTGCGCGAAACTATCACAAGGGTTTATGTACAAAGAACGGGCAAACCCTTATGGGTTGTATCCGAAGACATGGAAAGGGATGTTTTTATGTCAGCAGCAGAAGCCCAAGCTCATGGAATTGTTGATCTTGTAGCGGTTGAATAAAAAATTAGCAGGGATTCCGCGCAAATACACAATTTGAGATCTTTTCTTCTTACCGCTTACCGGATTTAATATAATATCTCTATTAATTAATCTATTCTATTAATAATTAATTAATCTATAATCTATTAATCTAGAATATAAGTAATTCATAACCATCGGGTTAGGATTGATCTAAACCAGCTCATTATATATATGATTCAACATGCCGACTATTAAACAACTTATTAGAAACACAAGACAGCCAATCCGAAATGTCACGAAATCCCCCGCCCTTCGGGGATGCCCTCAGCGCCGAGGAACATGTACTAGGGTGTATGTGCGACTCGTTCCGATCATGGACTAAGACAAAACAGAGGAAACAAATTATTCCGGTATCAGTGATCGGTTAGGATAGAATGGAAAAACTCCATTCACTATCCTAAAACTTAAAAAAAAAAAAAGAATCCATTAATAATAATATATATCCTTTTATTGTGTATCAAATTTATGGTTTCCGTTGGTGCAAATCCAATCACCTCAATTTGCAATTTCAGATGAGAAAGACTTCCCCATTGGTAGCAAATGCTTATCCATTAAGCAGGGGAGATTCTATTTCAAAATTAAAAAGCCGAAAGATTATGCCCTTATTCTTGCAAGAACGGACTAAGAGGGTCAGCTCCCCAGCTAATCTTCATACTTAAATACCGTTACTGTATAGTTAGATTTCGTTGTGAAAGACTTTTTACTAGCTATTTCATTGGTAGAGCCAAAGAGTGTGAACTGTACAAGTTAACAATAGCATTGATTAAATGAGAGAAGGGGCTCCGGTGTATAGAGAGGACCTCGCCGTTTAAGAAGTAACCATAGAAACGATGGAATCCACTATTTCTTTATTCTATTTAATTGAATATGTTTTTTTGATACCTAGTATCAATACAATTTCTTATTTCGAGGTTAAATGCTTAGAAATAAAAAGAAAAAATCGTGGTTGGGAAGGTTATAGTAGCAAAAGCCATTGGAATCTTTTATTTTATACATTGGAAAAATCCGTTTTTATTATTAATACACTAGTAAAGGGAAAAGAATAACTGAAAGAAAAGAAATCAAATAGTTATTCATCAAAGTTTGATTTATTCAATGACCAGAATTAAACGAGGATATATAGCTCGGAAACGTAGGACAAGAATTCGTTTATTTACATCAAGTTTTCGAGGGGCTCATTCAAGACTTACTCGAACTATTACTCAACAGAAAATAAAAGCTTTGGTTTCGGCTCATCGGGATAGAGATAGGAAAAAAAGGGATTTTCGTCGTTTGTGGATCAGTCGAATAAATGCAGTAATTCGCGAGAATCAAAAAAGGGTATACTATAGTTATAGTATATTAATGTATAATCTGTACAAGAGGCAGTTGCTTCTTAATCGTAAAATACTTTCACAAATAGCTATATTAAATAAGAATTGTCTTTATATGATTTCCAATGAGATCATAAAATAAAAATTCCCCGGAGACTGAACTCCGGGAAGGTAGAGTAGAGATTTGTATGATAAAATAGAATCATATGATAAAGTCGTCAAAATGAGCAACCACGTTCAATAAAAAAAGATTTATTCTTCTTCACCGATTCCCTTTTTTCTTACATACAACACGATAATCAAAATTGGATTGTCGTAGTTTTCGAACAAAACATCAATCCACATTTGATTTGAGTTTCGATTGGAATTTGAATTCAATTGAAGAGTAATCCTATTTTTTTTTTTTTGTTTTAAGACCGGTAGTTCTAGCGGCCGACTCGCTTTTTTCAAATTGTTTTTCATTATTAAGAAAAGGTAACGAAGATAAAATACGAGCTTGTTTTATAGCAATCGTAATTAATCGTTGTTGTTTTAAGGTCAATCTATTCACCCGTCTAGATAATATTTTTCCCTGTTCACTAATAAATCGACTAATTAAACTCATGTTTTTATAATCAATTCGATCCCCCGATTGGATCGGGGGCAAACGTCTACGAAAAGATCGCTTGGATTTAAGAAAGAGTCGCTTAGATTTATCCATAGTTTGTTTATTCCTTATCCCAAAAATCCTATTTTGTAAAAAAATAGGATTTGCTTTTGTTTCTATTTTTTTATTCTTATATTTTTTTTTTTATTTAGAATCCTAATTTTAATATTTATATTGATTTTAATATTTATATTGAAATTTAAATTTAGAATTTAATAATAATAATATAATGTTATAATAATATAATGTTTTTAAATATATTTAAATATATATAAATATTTAAATATATATAAATATATAAATATATGTTATATTAAATATTAAATATATGTTATATATACAATTTCGAATTATATGTTATATATATAGAATCTCTTCTATAATTTAGAACAATATGAAAAAAGGATATATATCATTTTTCATGTTCCTTCGAGGGGTGACACACAAGTGATCAATTTTCTCTATTTCTTTATCTCCCCGTGAATCGTATGTTTGCAACAACAGGGACAGAATTTTCTCAATTCCAATCGACTAGGCGTATTGTGTCGATTCTTTTGAGTAATATATCTGGAAATACCCGTTGATTTCTTATTAACACTGTTTCGAACACAACTGGTACATTCCAAAATAACCCCTATTCGGATATCTTTACCTTTGGCCATGAACCTCCTTTGTTTGTGTTTTTGATTCACTTAACTCTTCTATTTTACGATTCAAAGCGAAAAGGAACGAAAAATAAAATAATAGAAGTTGCTAACTCGAAATCCAATTATGAAGGATCTCGTTCCAATCAATAATCAATATAGTCAATAGAGTATAAGTATAGTAATTATAAGTATAGTAATAATTAAGTAATACAACGATTTCTAACTATATTTAGAATCACAGTACAGTATTTCTGTTTTCATTTAAATATCCTGTATGATATTCTTGCCCCGCCTTAGCCATTCCATTTCTATTTCTGGTCTCACCCTATTATTTAATAGATTAATAGAAATGGAATTGATTATTAATTGAATTTTCAATTTCTTATTAATAAAATTCAATTGAAGCCTGGACCGAATTCCGAGTTTCACTGAGGCCGAATCCAACTTTATTCTTTCTCTTTTCTAACTTCTAAAAAAGAAAAAAGAAGGAGAAGGGGGGATTAATCACAGATATTTGACTGTATCTCTAATCTTCTTCACCCCTTCCCGTGTCAATAACTAGAATGAAAAAAAGGGGAATATCAACGCATCCGGGAATAAACGATTGATCTCTATCAATAGACCTGCTAAAGCACCGAACCATAGAGTACTTACCACTGGTGCCACGGAGAGATATGTTTTTAGATCTCGCATTTAAAATCCTCCTTCTTTATTCTTAATTCTTATTCTTTATTGTAATTTGTAATACATAATTACATATATGAATATGATCAGATGGTTATTTAATTAATAACGACTTGTATTTGTACGCAAAATTCTTAATTCAAATTGAAATGTATAACGATTCATTAGATATTCTTTTTTTAACAAAAAAAGAGGTCCATTTCTTCTCTTCTCTGCCCGAGCATTCCCTAAAAATATTCATTTTTTTGTTATTTGTTAGGCGGATTTCAGATGTATATAAGTCTTTTATTATTATTATAATATATGTTATACGATATGAAACTAAAAAGAAAAAAATGGCAGGATAATTTATATATATCAACTGAGAAAATCAAGATATGGAAAACAAGACAAAGATTCTTTACAATGACACTGTAAACCAATTGAAAGGGATGTAGCGCAGCTTGGTAGCGCGTTTGTTTTGGGTACAAAATGTCACGGGTTCAAATCCTGTCATCCCTATCCCTAACTATTACTTATCTTATGAGCAGTAACAGGGGATCAATTGAGACCGATTAAAAGTAGACATACATACTCAATAGAAATAGATGGATATTCTATCAATATATATATGATGAGAGTTCTATATATATATAGATTATGATAGTATATGCATGCAAGATGAATTGGGGTCACATAAGATTTTTTTTATGAAAAGCGCTCTTAGTTCAGTTCGGTAGAACGCGGGTCTCCAAAACCCGATGTCGTAGGTTCAAATCCTACAGAGCGTGATTTCATTCTTGTTAGATCGAGAATGACACTGAAATAATGGAACAGCAGTCTAAGGTCTTCATTTTACCTCCTGTGGATTAGGATTAATCCAAAGAAAATAGGAGGTCAATAAAAAAATGTTAATTAATCAAAGGTCCAACTGATCACCACGTCGGTATTGTAAATATGCAGTTACGAATAATCCAGCCAAAGTAATAGGAATTAGACCTAACACGATTCCAAATAGAAAAACTTCAATCATTTTTATTTGTTTGAAAGGAGAAAGGGGGAGGTAATATATATCCTTAAATATTAATCTGTATTGCCCAGGAATCTCAATGACCAAGAATTGGAAATTGACACGGTAAGGAACTATAGAATATATTGAATATCCCAGAAGGATTGATTTTTATGAATTGTTCATTCAATTAATTTCATAATCTCAAATCAAATAAGTCGTATCTTGCTCAGACCGATAAATAGAGATGAGGTTATAGTTAAAGCTGCTAGTAGAAAACCGAAATAACTAGTTATAGTGGGCATGAAGAGGCTAAATGAAATATGTTCTTTTTATACATATGTTTAAAAAGCACTTCCCTAAGTTTCCATTAGAAAGATAGGAAGATAAAAAAAAATACCACTTGAAAAATAAAATCCAATTGAAAGTTTTTGATTCATCAATCAATCATTATAGACGAACAAAAATATAGTGACATAGGTAAGAAATCCATTCATCATCTGTGACATCTACCCATCCTGTGATTCCAAATCAACAGATTCATTGAACAACTCTTGAGTTGAGTAAACTGATATAATAAAAAATTATTATTATTATTATAAGAATTATTATTATTATAAGAATAAGAACTTTGTTGTGTAATTTCATTCAATTCAAAAAAAAAAAGGAAAACTCTCTTTTTCCTCTTTTTCTTTGAATTAATATAGAATCAAATCGGAAAAATATCTATTTTGATCCTTTTTTTTTTATTTATTAATTTTGATTGTATCTAATCCATTTTTTTTAGACCAAAAGAAGAGTGACCTTCTAATGCCCTTTACTTTACTTTTTGACTTTGGTTTTAATTCATTGGATTTTGTAGTAGGTTCCATTCTCATAATATCTCCAACGAGAAGAAAAAAGGTATCAAATCGCTCGAAACTAGGGTTCTACATTTTTTTCTCTTTCCTTATTTTAATAGAAAATAAAGCTCTATCCTTGTAATTAAGTAATTAAGCCAAGAAGGAGCCTTTTGGGTGTAATACAAGAACAACAATGCGCGTGTCACGAATATTGATAAAATTCTTCTTAAAAATGGAATTATTTGTTATTTTTCTGCCATTAAATACTATCTATTACTGCTATTATTGTTACTTTTTGTTGGACAACGAACCCATTTTTTTAAAATAAAAAAAGAGGGGGTTCCAATAAAAAACATCTTCTACAACCACAAAAAGTATATTTCTAGATTTCGCATCTAATTGAATTGTAGAAATATGATAATCTCCTCCATTAATTTTTAGAAAAAAATCCGTCAGATTCACATTTTATTTGACCTTCAGTTTCTAGTCCGAAGCTAATAATGTAGAAAACCCTCATCTTATACTATAAAAAAATGGAGGAATTCTCTTTTGAGTACATCGCGACAAGCAACAAGAAAAGAAGAAAAAGGATTATCTAGTACTTGATCTCGCTACTGATTGTGAAATTGCGTTGCTGTGTCAGAAGAAGGATAGCTATACTGATTCGGTATACTCTAAAGACACCCTTGGTACAATATTGACGATCTAACAAAGATGGAATTTCAGTAAATTTCTACTTACTGATCTCATCTTTTATGGAATCGATCCCCCTTTGACTGTACAAGAATATGTGGAGCTCGACATGTCTGGAAGCACAGGAGAACGTTCTTTTGCTGATATTATTACCAGTATTCGATACTGGGTTATTCATAGCATTACTATACCCTCCCTATTC